ATGCACCAAAACCAAAGCAAGTCACCCCCGCGAGAAATAAATGGATTCCAAAGATCTTGGGCAAATCCAAAGAAGGCTTTCCTGTTCGTTCATCAGTAAATATTTCTAGATCCCAATATACCCAATGCCAGATAGCTGCTAAAAAGCACAAGCCAGAAAACACAATATGCGCTCCAGCCACACCCTCGTAGCTCCAAATACCCGGATATGTTATAGTCCCTCCTGTTATACCCCAACCACCCCATGAATTTATTATTCCTAAACGAGTCATGAAGGGTATAACGAACATACCCTGTCTCCACATTGGATCAAGAACGGGGTCAGAAGGATCAAAAACCGATAATTCATACAGAGCCATTGAACCGGCCCAACCAGCAACCAGAGCTGTATGCATTATATGAACAGCAAGCAACCGGCCGGGATCATTCAATACGATAGTATGAACACGATACCAAGGCAAACCCATGAAAATACCCCTTTATCAAAGAAAAAAAGACACTACGCAACTTTATTGCATTGGCAAATGCTATACTCTGACTATGTTATGCCCCCCCTCTTCGGTGGATTAGTTCAGAGCAAGGGTTCATATTCATATTTGTTTTATTCTATATTAATATTCTATATTAATCTTTGTTTTATTCTATATTAATCTTTGTTTTATTCTATATTAATCTTTGTTTTATTCTATATTAATATTTGTTTTATTCTATTGGGAATAATGGAACAATTCCGTTAGTAGGAAAAACTAGAAGCAGATTTATTCTATACTCGATAAGTACCAATACGCAATGGAAAGGTTGATGCCTTTTCTATGATCGAATTGCTCATATTTGTTCATCATTACAAGGGCCTAGAATTTCATTATATCTTTTCCTATTTTAAAGTTCCTCAAGTAAATACCTTAAATTAATTTTCATGCCCGTTGGTGTTCCAAAAGTACCTTATGTCATTCCTGTTCCTATTCCGGAGCCTGATCCTGCTCCTGCTCCTGAACCTGAATCTGAATCTGAGGATAAAGAAAAAGAAAAAGATAAAGATAAGGATGATGATGCTGATCGTGAAGAGTGGGTTGAGTTATACGACCGACTTTATCGAATGAGATCACTTTTTTTATTCGAAGAACTTTCTGACGAGATAGCCAATAATATTATTGGTATTATGGCATTTCTCAATATCGATGATAATACCCAAGAGCAATTTTTATTTATAAACTCTCCCGGTGGAGGAATGGTAAATGGACTAGGGGTTTATGATATGAGCCAAGCAGTGCTACCAGATGTAAATACACTATGCGTGGGAGACGCCATTTCAATGGCAGCTTTTATCCTGGCCGGAGGAGCAAATGGCAAACGTACAGCATTCCCTCACTGTACTGTAATGCTCCATCAACCTCGTACTTCTCCGTGTAAAGGTACACCCAACGAAGTATTCCTAGATGGGGCCGACTTGAATATCGTACGTGATATCATCGAATTTGTTTATGCGCAAAGAACGAACCAACCTCAAGATGTTATACATAACGAGATGCTCAGAGATAATTTTATGACAGCAATAGAGGCCCAAGAGTTTGGACTTGTTGATGTTATAGGGGGGGATTAGCCCATCTATCGCGTAACTCCATGATTGGAGATTACCCTTTTTTCTCTTTTTTTTTTTACTTCCATCGAAGAGAAGCAAATGAAAGGCTTTCATAAAAATTCTTAATCCACCACCACTTGGTCTAAAGTCTTTAAGCTGACAGTCTCACAGTAAAATAAAAAAGATGATCTATATTGATCTATGGAATAGAAATTAATAGAAAATAGAATATAAAATAAAAAATATATCGTACTTATTTTTAAGAAAAAATAAAAATTAACTTAAAAATTTGAAAGAAATAGATTAAGATTCAGTTAGTAGATTGTGTCTCACGCATATACCTTGAAAAATTCCTCGTCATAAACAAACAAAAAACCAAGAAAAACATGTTGATTATATCAAAATTTGGAAGCACCAAGACTTTTAATTCATTATGGGTAAGGATACTATTGCTGACATACTAACCTCTATACGAAATGCTGATATGGATAGAAAAAGAGTGGTTCGAATAGCATTTACTAATATCAGTGAAAGTATTGTTAAAATACTTTTACGAGAAGGTTTTATCGAAAACGTGAGAAAACATCGAGAAAACGACAAATCTTTTTTGGTTTTAACCCTACGACATAGAAGGAATCGGAAAGGGCCTTATATAAATAGAAAAATTTTAAATTTAAAACGGATCAGTCGACCCGGTCAACGAATCTATTCTAATTACCAACAAATTCCTAGAATTTTAGGCGGGATGGGGATTGTAATTCTTTCGACCTCTCGAGGTATAATGACAGACCGAGAGGCTCGATTAGAAAGAATAGGCGGGGAAAGTTTGTGTTATATATGGTAATCCTTCTACATTGTGTCTCATCTACGACCTCATCTTTGAAACGACATCTAGTCGTTTTCTACCATTTACAGAGGGAGTTTCAGTATGAAAATGAAATGGATTCAGGAAGGTCAAATTGCCGAATCCCTTCCTGATGGTATGTTTCGGGTTCGTTTAGCTAATAATGATCTAGTTCTCGGTTATATTTCGGGAAAGATGCGACGTAGTTTAATACGGATCCTGCCAGAAGATCGCGTCAAAATTGAAGTAAGTCCTTATGATTCAACTAAAGGACATATAATTCGTTGACTTGACATGACAAAAACCTGATTCAAAAAATTAGGTATTTTGTCAACTTCTCAAAATTGAAGTAAGTCCTTATGATTCAACTAAAGGACGTATAATTTATCGACTTGACATGACAAAAAACCAGATTCAAAAAATTAGGTATTTTGTCAACTTCAACATTCAATACGATTCGAGATGAAAAATTTCAATAAACTTATTTTCTTCCAAGAAGTAGATTCAGAATTACGGTTAAGGGCCAGCAAATATGAAAATAAGAGCCTCTGTTCGTAAAATTTGTGAAAAATGTCGATTAATACGCCGGCACGGCCGAATTATAGTAATTTGTTCCAACCCAAGACATAAACAAAGACAAGGATAATCAGACTTGGTAAAAGACCAAATATTTTTTGACATGAAATGGATATATCCATATATCTCTGACTCATATTTATGAGATGATAAAATATGGCAAAAGCTATACTGAAATTTGTTTCACGTAGGAAGCGACGTATTAGTTCACGTAAGAGTAGACGTAGAATACCAAAAGGGGTTATTCATGTTCAAGCAGGTTTTAATAATACCATTGTGACTGTTACAGATGTAGAGGGTCGAGTGGTTTCTTCGTCCTCTGCCGGTAATTGCGGCTTCCGGGGTCCACGAAAAGGGACGCCATTTGCTGCTCAAACCGTAGCAGTAGACGCTATTCGTCCAGTAGTGATGAAACAAGCAGCAGTCATGATAAAAGGTCCCGGTATCGGAAGAGACGCAGCATTACGAGCTATTCGCAAGAGTGGTATACGATTAACTTTTGTCCGGGATGTAACTCCTTTGCCACATAATGGCTGTAGACCTCCGAAAAAAAGACGTGTGTAGAAATAAAAATTGAAGAGATTTCAAGAGCAAGAAAAACAAGAGAAAGAAATGATTCAATGATCTGATCAAATAATATTATGAGGTTTCGAGATAAAGAAACAGTATGTACTCGGACACTACAGTGGAAGTGTGTTGAATCAAGAGCAGATAGTAAACGTCTTTATTATGGGCGCTTTATTCTGTCTCCACTTATGATAGGTCAAGCTGACACAATAGGCATTGCGATGCGACGAGCTTTGCTTGGAGAAATAGAAGGAACGTGTATCACACGCGCAAAATCTGAGAAAATACCACATGAATATTCTACCATAGTGGGTATTCAAGAATCAGTACATGAAATTTTAATGAATTTGAAAGAAATTGTATTGAGAAGTAATCTATATGGAACTTGTAACGCGGCCATTTGTGTCAGGGGCCCCGCATATATAACCGCTCAAGATATCATCTCACCGCCTTGTGTAGAAATCATTGATAATACACAGCATATAGCTAGCTTGACGGAACCCATTGAGTTGTGTATTGGATTACAAATCGAGAGGAATCGCGGATATCTTATAAAAACACCAAATAACTTTCAAGATGGAAGTTATCCTATAGATGCTGTATTCATGCCTGTTCGAAATGTCAATTATAGTATTCATTCTTTTGGAACTCCAAATGGGAAACAAGAGATACTCTTTCTTGAAATATGGACAAATGGAAGTTTAACTCCCAAAGAAGCACTTTATGAAGCCTCCCGGAATTTGATTGATTTATTTATTCCCTTTTTACATACAGAAGAAGAAAACTTCCATTTAGAGGACAATCAACATATGGTTCCCTTACGCCCCTCTACTCTTCGTGAAAAATTGGTTAAACAGGCAAAAAACACAAAAAAAATAGCATTGAAAAAAATTTTTATTGACCAATCAGAATTGCCACCCAGGGTCTATAATTGCCTCAAAAGGGCTAATATATATACATTATTGGATCTTTTGAATAACAGTGAAGAAGATCTTATGAAAATGGAACACTTTCGCATAGAAGATGTAAAACGGATATTAGACATTCTAAAAAAGCATTTCGGGATTGATTTACTGAAAAAGAAGTTTTAAATCCAATGAATTTATTTCAACGGATTTTTAGAAAAAGTACGAAAATAGGTTTTGAATCGTTAGCACAATCCATATATTCGGAATCGGAATAGATTCCGAATTTATGGGAAAAGACCCGATATTCAAATCTTTTTTGACACGAAATGGATATTTACATCCACCCACACTCTCCAAAAGAGGAGGAAATCTTATGCCAACTTTCGACAACAATCAGAAAAAAGATCTTTAGTAGATAAAAAATAGAAAATATATCGTAAAAATTTTTTGGTTATAAAAACTTGTTATATACCGGAATGGTCTATAATAAGTTCTACCTACTATTGGATTTGAACCAATGACTCCCG